ATAAAATCGCGACAATGATTATTTTCTACTAATCACAAAGATATTGGAACTTTATACTTAATTTTTGGAGCTTGATCAGCTATAGTTGGAACAGCTTTAAGAATACTTATTCGAGCCGAATTAGGGCAACCTGGAAGTTTAATTGGTGATGATCAAATCTACAATGTTATTGTTACAGCACATGCCTTTATCATAATTTTCTTTATAGTTATACCTATTATAATTGGAGGTTTTGGAAACTGACTACTCCCGCTAATACTTGGAGCACCAGATATGGCTTTCCCTCGACTTAATAATATAAGTTTTTGACTTTTACCTCCAGCTCTTATACTATTAATTAGAGGATCTTTAGTTGAAGCAGGGGCAGGAACAGGATGAACAGTATACCCTCCTCTTTCTAGAAATATCGCTCACTCAGGTGCTTCAGTTGATTTATCTATTTTCTCTTTACATTTAGCTGGAGCTTCCTCAATTTTAGGAGCCATTAATTTTATATCAACGGTTATTAATATACGAGCTGAAACTCTTACATTCGATCGACTCCCTCTTTTCGTGTGAAGCGTATTTATTACAGTTATTCTTTTACTCCTTTCATTACCTGTGTTGGCCGGAGCAATTACAATATTACTTACAGATCGAAATTTAAATACCTCATTTTTTGACCCTACAGGTGGAGGAGATCCAATTCTTTACCAACATTTATTTTGATTCTTCGGGCACCCAGAAGTTTATATTTTAATTCTTCCAGCATTTGGAATAATTTCTCATATCGTAGCTAGAGAAAGAGGAAAAAAAGAATCTTTTGGAACTTTAGGTATAATTTACGCTATAATTGCTATTGGGATTCTTGGGTTCGTTGTTTGAGCTCATCATATATTTACTGTAGGTATAGACGTGGATACTCGAGCATATTTTACTTCAGCTACTATAATTATTGCTGTTCCAACAGGTATTAAAGTCTTTAGTTGATTAGGAACACTTCACGGATCACAATTTTCGTACAGCCCTCCTTTATTATGAGCACTAGGATTTTTATTCTTATTTACAGTTGGTGGAGTAACAGGTGTTGTTCTCGCTAATTCATCTCTCGATATCGTCCTACATGACACTTATTATGTAGTTGCTCATTTCCATTATGTTTTATCGATAGGAGCAGTATTTGGGATTATAGCAGGAGCAGTATATTGGTTTCCACTTCTCACAGGTATTACAATAAAACCAAAATGACTAAAAATTCATTTTGGAGCTATATTTATTGGAGTAAATGTTACTTTCTTCCCTCAACATTTTTTAGGATTAGCAGGAATACCTCGACGTTATTCAGATTATCCTGATGCTTTTACAACATGAAATGTAGTTTCGTCTATTGGTTCTACTTTATCTTTTATTAGAGCCTTAGGATTTGTTTATATTGTTTGAGAAGCTATAGTATCACAACGACCTACAATTTTTAGTCCTAATTTATCTTCTAACTTAGAATGAGCTCATACTACTCCTCCTCATTACCACAGTTATGATGAATTACCACAATTTACAATTCGCTAAATTCTGATATGGCAGATTAGTGCTGTAGATTTAAGATCTACCCATAAAGGTTTAAACCCTTTTTTCAGAAAATAATGTCAACATGATCTCAACTAAGTTTTCAAGATAGAGCTTCTCCTTTAATAGAAGAACTAATTTCATTTCACGATCACGCAATATTAGTATTAACACTTGTTACAACACTTGTAGCATATATTATTTTAACAATATTTAGAAATAAATTTATTGACCGATTTTTACTTGAAGGGCACTTAATTGAAGTAATTTGAACTGTAATTCCAGCCTTTCTTCTGATTTTCATTGCTCTTCCATCTTTACATCTACTTTACTTACTTGATGAATATGATAATCCTTCTCTTACTATTAAATCCATAGGCCATCAATGATACTGATCATATGAATACTCGGACTTCTTGGATGTCGAATTTGATTCTTATATAATTCCATCTAAAGATTTAAATGACAACCAATTTCGATTAATTGAAGTTGATAACCGAATAGTGGTGCCTATAAACACTTATATTCGAATTTTAGTTTCATCCACAGATGTAATTCACTCTTGAACTGTCCCAGCATTAAGTGTTAAAGCAGATGCAATTCCAGGACGTTTAAATCAACTTACATTTTTAGTAAACCGTCCAGGACTATTTTTTGGTCAATGTTCCGAAATTTGTGGAGCTAACCATAGTTTTATACCTATTGTTGTTGAAAGAATTTCCATAAATTCATTCTTGAACTGGATTAATAACTTTGAATAAGAAGATTTAGTTAATTTTATAACATTAGCTTGTCATGCTAAAATCGCCTTTTAAGGCAATTTTCTATCCCTCACATAGCACCCATTATATGAGCTTTAATTATGTTTATAACTTTTCTTATAATTTTAATTCTTTTAACAATAATTTATTTTGGGAATTCTCCTATTACTCCAGAGTCTAAAAAAGTATCGAAAAAATTTTTTTCAACGAACTGATCATGATAACAAACTTATTTTCCTCATTTGACCCTATATCATCGACTTTTAATTTCCAATTAAATTGAATTGCAATATTCTTATTTATTATTGTATTTTATCCACTATTTTGAATTTCAGCTTCTAAATCATCAATTTTATATTCTGAACTAACCTCTTACATTACAAAAGAATTTATCCCTTTATTTAAAAGTTATAAAAATATTATTTTCTTTAATGTTTTATTTATATTTATCTTAATTAATAACATTTTTGGATTAATACCTTACACCTTTACTAGAACGGCTCATATTGCTATAACATTATCTATGGCACTAACAATTTGGCTAATCTTTATATTATATGGGTGAATTAATAATACAAATCATATGTTTGCACATTTAGTGCCGCTCGGAACTCCTATTGTTTTAATACCATTTATGGTATTAATTGAATCAATTAGAAATGTAATTCGGCCTATTACTTTATCCGTTCGACTAGCAGCTAACTTAACAGCAGGTCATTTATTATTAATTCTTTTAGGAGAAAGTATAGTAAATAATAGAATCTTAATTGTTATTACTGTAACTGCTGCTCAATTCGCACTTATAACTTTAGAAGCTGCTGTAGCTGTAATTCAAGCTTACGTGTTTGCTACTCTTTCTACTTTATACGCTAGAGAAGTATAATGACAACCCATTCTCACCACCCATTTCATTTAGTAGATATAAGTCCTTGACCTTTAACAGCTTCAATTGGAGCTCTAACTTTAACATCAGGTTTATCCTATTGATTTCATTATAATTCAATAAGAATTTTTGCTCTAGGTTTATTTATTGTTGTAATTTCGTCTTACCAGTGATGACGAGATATTGCACGAGAAGGAACTTTACAAGGTTTACACAATAGAACAGTAATTACTAACCTCCGATGAGGAATAATCTTATTTATTGTCTCTGAAGTATTCTTTTTTGTATCATTTTTTTGGGCATTTTTTCACGCTAGACTCGCCCCCTCAGTGGAAATTGGAACACAATGACCTCCTGCAGGAATTATTCCTTTTAACCCCTTTCAGATTCCACTTTTAAATACAGCTATTCTACTTGCATCAGGTGTCACTATTACATGATCTCACCATGCATTAATAAATGGTAATCACTCACAATCAGTTCAAGCCTTAGCTATTACTATTATTTTAGGAGTTTACTTTACAGCCTTACAAGCTTATGAGTACATCGAAGCTCCTTTTACAATTGCTGAAGCTGTATATGGTTCAACATTTTTTGTAGCTACAGGATTCCATGGATTACATGTAATTGTAGGATCCACTTTTCTAATAGTATGTTTATTTCGAATGACAAAATTCCATTTTTCAGCAACTCATCATTTTGGATTTGAAGCTGCAGCTTGATACTGACATTTCGTTGATGTAGTTTGACTTTTCCTCTATATTTCAATTTATTGATGAGGAGGATGCTTAATTAGTATAAAAAGTATTATAGACTTCCAATCTGTAGGTCCCAAAAATTAGGATTAAGCAATTAAACTCCTACTAATCGCCTTTTTAATCGCCGTTTTAATTAGATCTCTCCTTATTATTTTATCTACCTTATTTTCAAAGAAAACTATCTTAGATCGAGAAAAAGTATCTCCATTTGAATGTGGATTTGATCCTAAAAACACTTCCCGAATTCCATTTTCAATTCGGTTTTTTTTAATTGCCATTGTATTCTTAATTTTTGATATTGAAATCTCTATTCTCTTACCATTAGGATTAATCACTAATTCCATTCCCCCTATCCTTTGAATAAGAGCTGGAGGAATGTTTTTATTTTTGGTCACTGTTGGCCTGTATTATGAATGAAAAGAAAGCACTCTAGACTGAATTACATGAATAAGAAGCGAATTATTGCTATCGGTTTCGACCCGGTCACTGGTCAACTTAGGCCCTTATTCTTTAATTATAGCTAAAATAAGCAATATCACTGTTAATGATAAGATAAGTGTAAACTTTAATTAAGAAAGTAGAAGTTTCTATAATATTTGACCTGCAATCAGAAGAAGATAAATAATATTATCCTACTTTGTTCTTATCTTAGTAGTGTATTTTAACACACTTCATTTTCGTTGATGAGAAGAAAATCTGTTTTCCTAAGATAGAAAATGAAAACTCTTGAAGCTGCTAACTTTAAGCCTTGCAATAATATGTAACATTTTCTTTATGGATAAATACTGCTTCTACTAAAGATAAAGAATAAAATAAATATAAACAAAATCAAAACTTCTTGTAATATCCAAGTAAGAATATGAATCTTAAATTTATAATGATAAACAATAAAGTTCATGTTAAATTAGCCTTATAATACTATTTTGTGAGCTAACAAGTAAGCTTTTATCTTTAATTCAATATAATGTTGGTATTTCAAAATTCTGTCGTTTCGATTAGCTTTTAATTCGAACACTTAACTTTACTTTTATATTTCTTACTTATTAATTTAATAAATTATAAACCAGAATAACAAAAAGTAAAATTCCACATGAAGCAACTTCTAAATAGTTTTTAAACCTAAACCTTAATCTTAAAGAAAAACAGAAAGTAGTTTAATATTAAAATCTAGGTTTTGGAAATCTAAGATGCTTTTTAGCCTTTCTGAGTGCCACATTTTTTTCTCTCCCTCCCATTATTTATATTTCTTGTCGGAACTTGAATTTATGTTTCAAAACGAAAACATCTTATAAATATATTAATTAGATTAGAATATATTGTTTTATCAACATTTCTCCTACTAATATTAGTAACCTTTAGAATAGGATTAGAAACTTATGTTAGTTTAATTTTTCTAGTAGCTTCAGTATGTGAAGGAAGACTTGGAGTAGGTATAATAGTCGGTATAGTACGATCTCATGGATCTGATTATATTAGAAGATTTAGTACTTTAAAATGCTAAAAATTTTATTTTTAATTTCAGGATTAATAATTATATCAATTTCAAAAGAATTTATGTCTTACTTTATATACTTAATCTTTTTAAGACTAAGTTGGTTGATAATATACAATAGAAATATTATTAGAAATTCCTATCTTGGGTCTGATACTCTAAGATGATTTATGATTTTCCTAACCTTTTGAATTATTATACTAATACTTTCATCAAGTCACAGCTATAAAACAACGAATTACTTTTATCAAAAATTCTGTTTTATCCTCACTCTAATGCTAATTTTACTTTTTTTGACTTTTAGATCTACAGATTTATTATCCTTTTACATTTTTTTTGAGGGTTCATTAATTCCCATTTATCTTCTAATTGTAGGGTGAGGTTACCAACCTGAACGTCTTCAAGCGGGAATTTATTTACTACTATATACTATTTTTGCATCTCTCCCTTTATTAATTTCAATCTTCTTTACTAGAAAAATAATTGGCAGATATTGTTTTTCATCATTAGTAAACTACTTCCCAGAGTCCCCTTTCTGGGTTAGATTTTGATTCTTTTTTTCTATTTTTGCCTTTTTAGTAAAACTACCAGCCTTTTACGTCCATTTATGGTTACCAAAAGCTCATGTAGAAGCTCCAGTAGCTGGTTCTATAATGCTAGCGGGTGTTCTCCTGAAACTAGGATGTTACGGAATAATGCGCTTTATAGGATTTTTTCAAGGTAAAGTAAATTTTATGAGCAGAATCTTAGTTTCTTTAGGCCTCTTAGGAGGATTAGCAGTAAGATTTATCTGTTTACGTCAAGTAGATCTAAAAGCACTAATTGCCTACTCCTCAGTTAGTCATATAGGATTAGCATTAAGAGGTTTAGGTAGATGAGGATTATGAGGATATAGATCCTGCTTATATACATGTGTTGCCCATGGCTTGTGTTCCTCAGGTTTATTTTTTCTTTCAGGAGTAATTTATGAACGAAGAGGGTCACGAAGTATAATAATTAATAAAGGAATATTAGAAATAATACCTAGAATATCTTTTTGATGGTTTATGTATTGTATTGGAAATATAGCAGCACCTGTGGTTTTAAACTTAGTTGGAGAACTCGGACTTCTAGGTAGAATTTTAAGATTTAGCTTTTTTTCCATAACCCTTCTAATACTATTTTCTTTTATAGGAGCATGTTACAGACTGTATCTTTTTTCTTCAACTCAACACGGCATTTACTACTCTGGGATCCGATCTCTTTCTGATGGACTTATACGTGAATATTTGATTTTATTTCTGCATTTTTTTCCACTCTTTTTTCTAATTTTGGAAGTTGATTTCATAACCTATTGTCTGAATAGTTTAACTAAAATTTAAGTTTGTGGTACTTAAGATGTAAAATATTACTTTAGACTATGTTTGTCTTAAGAATATGAAATTTAATTTTTATACTTTTTTTCACTTTTTCATTTATATTATTCTTCTCTAGTTTAATTATACTAAATTTATCTTTTAGATTTTACTTTAGATGAAATATCTTTTCTTGAGGAGCTACAGATATTAATATAATTTTTTTATTGGATTGAATTTCCTTAATATTCTTATCTTTTGTTTTATTTATTTCTGGCAGAGTCTTTTACTACTCAGGAGAGTATATAGAAGGAGAAATTAATCTTTCCCGATTTATTTTTCTACTGGCAGGATTTGTAGGCTCAATGGGACTTTTGATTTTTAGCCCAAACTTAATTAGAATTCTTTTAGGTTGAGATGGATTAGGTTTAGTATCATACTGTTTGGTGATCTATTACCAAAATTACAAGTCACTGAATGCAGGAACTTTAACCGTTCTTTCTAACCGTGTTGGAGATGTTCTAATTTTGCTTGGAATTGTGTGAATAATTAATTACGGAGATTGAAGATTTGTAGCCTGAATAGGAAACGATCAAAGATTAATTTTAACCAGAGCCTTAATCGTATTAGCATCATTAACTAAGAGAGCGCAAATTCCCTTTTCTGCTTGATTACCAGCAGCTATAGCAGCCCCAACTCCTGTCTCGTCCCTAGTACATTCATCAACTCTAGTAACGGCTGGTATTTATCTTGTAATTCGTTTGGGTTGAGTTTATGACTTTTGAATAAATGAGCTTCTCATAGTCCTTTCTGTACTCACAATGTTTATAGCCGGTTTAGGAGCTTGCTTTGAATTTGACTTAAAAAAGATTATTGCCCTTTCAACCCTTAGACAATTAGGTTTAATAATATATAGATTGTCTTTGGGTCTAGTAAAAGTAGCCCTTTTCCATTTACTAATACATGCTTTATTCAAAGCTCTTCTTTTTATAAGAGCTGGTTGTATTATTCATGGATTCAAGGGTTGACAAGACATTCGAATAATGGGTAATATAATAACTTCTCTTCCATTTATCAGATCATGTTTCGTAGTCTCAAATTTGGCCCTTAGAGGTATACCTTTTTTAGCCGGATTTTACTCTAAAGATCTCATCCTTGAACTCTCCTTAATACAGGAATTAAATATACTAAGATTATTTATATTATTTTTATCTACTGGTTTAACTGTTGCTTATACTTTCCGGCTAATTTATTATATAGTTCGCCGAGATTATGTATTAAGCGGTTCTTCCAATCTAAGAGATGGTTGAGGTATTATAATGAAGTCTTGTTTAGGTTTAGTAACGTTTTCAGTTTTTTTTGGAGCACTTATCTCATGAATTGCTATAGACGTTAATTCTATTGTTCTCCCAACCAGATTAAAAAATCTAACACTTAGAGTTTGTATTTTAGGTGTACTGATTGGATTTCTTATATCTCAGTCCTCTTATAACTTTTCAAAAATGAAATTTTCTATTATCATTTGACTTAGGGGATCAATATGATTTTTACCTTATTTATCATCTCAGCCCTTAACCTATTTACCTTTAAAGACGGGATCTGAAATTATGAAGTTAGGAGATATAGGCTGATTAGAACTTATAGGAGGTCAAGGTATTAGTAGTTATATCTTGAAAATATCCTACAAGATCCAAATTATAAGTGAAAATTCCATTAAAATTTTTATTTTGCTAGCATGAATTATCATAAGAGTAATTATATTCTTTTATTAAAATAGCTCAAAATTAGAGTTTTGCATTGAAGCTGCAAAGGTGATCAAGATCTTTTAATATGTATAATATTTAGAACCAAAGAAAGAGACTTTAAAAAAGGTCTTAGACCTAAAATTATTATATTTATTAAAATTAAAAATTTAAAACCTAACTATGTTGGATTTTTGTAAGATTATCTTACTATTTATGTAATGCCTTTGTAGTTTATTCTAAAAATATTGGTCTTGTAAATCAAAGAAAGGATTTCTCCTCTAAGGCTATGATAATAAATACTATCATAATTATGATATTTATAATAAATTTAATTTTTCTATTCATATTTCATCCTTTGGCAATAATTTTTGTTTTAATTCTGCAAACCATACTAATTTCTATTATGATATATTCAATTACCCAATTTCCTTGGTTCTCTTACACTTTAATCTTAGTATTTTTAGGAGGTATATTGATTTTATTTACATATATATCAAATATTGCTTCGAATGAAATATTTAAACCGAATTTAAAGATATTATTCCCTCTTATTATCGCTCCCGCTATTACTATTTTTATTACTCGTCCAAAGCAAAATCTTTCTTCTGAAAGAAAGACCTTATCCTCCGAACAATTTTCAAATCTAACTATTTTTAAACCATTTTCCTTGTCTATTATACCGATAACATTATTAATAGCTTCATATATTATTCTGACTCTTCTAACCGTTGTAAAAATTAGTAAAATAAATCAAGGACCCTTACGTATTATTTAATGTCAAAACCCATACGAAAAAATCATCCATTATTTAAAATTATAAATAGAGCTTTAGTTGATTTACCTTCCCCTACAAATATTTCTTATATATGAAATTTTGGTTCATTATTAGGACTATGTTTAGGTATTCAAATTGTAACTGGATTATTTCTTGCAATACATTTTGCATCTGACATTAGTTTAGCCTTCTCTTCAGTTGTTCACATTATACGAGATGTTAACAGAGGTTGATTAATTCGAACGCTTCATGCAAATGGAGCATCATTTTTTTTCATTTGCATTTACCTTCATGTTTCTCGAGGAATTTATTATGGATCTTATAAAATATTCCATACTTGAATGACAGGAATTGTGATTTTATTCTTAACTATGGCAGCCGCTTTTATTGGTTATGTTCTACCATGAGGACAAATATCATTTTGAGGAGCTACTGTAATTACTAATTTGTTTTCCGCAGTTCCGTATATTGGACCAAGTCTAGTTGAATGAATATGAGGAGGTTTCGCAGTTGATAATGCTACCTTAACCCGATTTTTTGCACTTCATTTCTTAGTCCCATTTTTGATTTTAGGTATAGCAATAGTTCATCTCTTATTCTTACACCAAACAGGGTCAAATAACCCTTTAGGACTTAACAGAAATACAGATAAAATCCCATTTCATCCTTATTTTACGTTTAAAGATGTTTTTGGGTTTTGTATTATAATTTTTTCACTTTTAATGATTACACTGTGAAGACCTTACTTGTTAGGAGATCCAGAGAATTTTATTCCTGCTAACCCACTAGTAACTCCAGAGCATATTAAGCCAGAGTGATATTATCTTTTTGCATATGCAATTCTTCGGTCAATTCCAAATAAATTAGGAGGAGTTATTGCTCTAGTAATATCAATTTTAATCTTAGCTATTCTTCCCTTATCCCAAAAGAGAAATTTCCGATGCTTAACGTTTTATCCAGTTTCAAAATTCCTATTCTGATCCTATATTAGTACAGCTGTTCTACTAACGTGAATTGGAGGTATACCTGTGGAAGATCCTTATATTATTATTGGACAATTATTAACCTTATTTTACTTTTCATTCTTCTTAACGTGTCCTTTGGCCAATTTAATATGAGATAAAGTAATGGAAAAATAGCTGCTTGGCTGATAGGAAAGCAAGTGCTTTGAAAGCATTTTATAGAGGTTCGAATCTTCTAGCAGTTTTAACCTTACCTTCCAAAAATGTTTGGATATAAAAGGTGGCTGAGGTTTAGGCACTAGATTGTAAATCTAGTAACGAGAGTTATTCTCCCTTTTAAAGTACAAAATTTAGAAACCACATAGAAGAAGAATCCTTATATTTAAATTAAAAGTTTAATGCTTTAATTTTAAGCTACTATATGATTTAATAATAGTAGAATTACACTACTTCTTTTGCAGTCAAATTGCGATGTTCCTATAAACTAATTATTAAAATGGTAACTCAACGAGAGTAATTTCACCTTTGCAGAGTAATATTTTTACTTAAAATATACCATCATTATAAAAGCTCAAGTAAAACTTTAAATCCTATATATATAAATAAACAATGAAGAGTAAAAGGTAAAATACTTTTTCAAGCTAATCCTATAAGCTTATCATAACGATACCGAGGTAAAGTCCCTCGTAACCATAAAACCAAAGTGATAAAAAAACCAACTTTTAAAAAGAATAATAAATTTAGATTACCTCCTAAAAATAACACTACTATAACTGTACTTATTAAAATGATTATAGAATATTCCCCTAAAAATAATAGAGCAAACCCTCCTGCTCTATATTCTACATTGAAACCAGAAACTAACTCTGACTCCCCTTCCGCAAAATCGAAAGGAGTACGATTTATTTCAGCCATACAGGAAACTACTCATACAATAGATAAAAGATAAAAAAAGAAAATAAAATAGAAAGAACTTTGGTATTCTACAAAATCCTCAAGTCTGTATTCTCCTACTATTACAATGAAGGATAATAGAACCAAAGCTAAACTAACTTCGTACGAAATAGTTTGAGCTACTGCCCGCAATCCCCCTAAGAGAGCGTACTTAGAATTAGAAGATCAACCAGCAATTATTAATGGATAAACTCCTAAACTTAAGACACATAAAAAGAAGAAAAATCCAAATTCAAAATCAAATAATCCCGTTCTAAATGGTATTATAGTTCATAAAAAAAGAGATATAAAGAATATAAAGACTGGAGAAAAGAAATACAAAAAATAATTTGACACTGAAGATCATGTTTGCTCTTTAGTAAACAATTTAATTGCATCAGAAAAAGGTTGTAAAATACCTCTTAGACCTACTTTATTAGGACCTTTACGAATTTGAATATAACCTAATACTTTTCGCTCTAATAAAGTTAAAAAAGCTACAGAGATCAAAACACAAACTAACAACAAAATATAATAAATAGTTAATATCACTATAAATTGGAAAACTTAAATTTCCATGCTTAGATTCTAAATCTAGTACAATTATCTGCCAAATTTATTTAAAATATTTTAAAAATCCTCAAAAAATTATAATTATTATAATCAACCAATCCTTTCGTACTAAGTTGAAAAATAAAAATCAGAAGATAGAAACCAACCTGGCTTACGCCGGTCTGAACTCAGATCGTGTAAAATATTATAGGTCGAACAGACCTTAAAGCAGAACTGCTGCACCCTGCCTAAATTTTAGTCCAACATCGAGGTCGCAAACCTTTTTGTCGATTAGAACTCTCAAAAAAGATTACGCTGTTATCCCTAAGGTAATTTTTTCTTTTGATCTCTTCTAGAGGATCAAGCTTTCTTTTTATAAAAATTTTAAAAATAAAGAGTTTTTTATATCTAAATGTCGCCCCAACAAAATGTTCTTTAATATTTGATCCATAAAAATCAAATTAGAAAAAATATTTTTAAACATAAAACTCTATAGGGTCTTCTCGTCTTTCTGAAAAATTTTAGCTTTTTCACTAAAAAATTAAATTTGATTTTTATAACAAAAAAAGTCAATTTCTCGTTAAGCCATTCATACCAGTCTCCAATTAAAAGACTAATGATTATGCTACCTTAGCACAGTTAGGATACTGCGGCTCTTTAAATACTCAGTGAGCAGGCCTTACCTCCTAATCTAGGAGGAAATGTTTTTGATAAACATTCGGAAATTTTGTTTGCCGAGTTCTTTTGTTAAATTTTTTTATATATAAATTCCAGGAAAATTTAAATTTATATCCTAGTATATTTTTATCTACTAATGTTATCATATTTTCATTTTTAAACCAATTTTAAAATTAACTTCATAAATTCAAAAGAATATAAAATCTTAAACTTTGTATTTTATTTTATAACACTATCATATGGCTAATTCTAAGCCTATATAAAAAACAAAAGAATTTATTCTTATAGAATAATTTTAGAGCTCATCCCCTAAAATTTAAAAATAATTTTAAATTTACTTGTAAGTAAAGTAATTTCTTATTATTCTAAACTAAATTTATTTCTGAAGTTACTAGATATTAATAAAAGCGATTAGAATTTCACACCTAAACAAATTTTTAAAATTTTTTTGACACAAAAACTTTAGAATTTGTCTAGATCTTTTATTTTCGAGAAAAAATTTTGCAATATTATTTTAATAACCACTAATACAAAAGGTACCTTAATTTATAAGAACTTTTTTTATGAAAAATTTTCAATTATTTCAATATTTCCTTCACAGTACTAATTTTCTATAGTTAAAAATTTATTTCGTTATCACTACTTTTATATTTATACTTCTAACAAAGATTATATAAAACCATTTTTATCAATTAAGAACCTTGCAAGTATGCAAGCACCTTTTCAGTGTAAATGAAATGCTAAACAGCTTGTTCTCATCAAGTACAATTTCCATTACACTTACCTTGTTACGACTTATCTCGTTTAAAAAAGAGAGCGACGGGCGGTGTGTACACAAGACAGAGCTCTCATCAAGTTTTATTAAACTTTACAATTAAATCCACCTTCAAAAGTTGTTTCAATCACTTTATCCGTTTTATTCTTATAAATGTAACCCACCTCTATCTTTTGTATAAGCTGCACCTTTACTTGAAGTCCATGACTTTCCCATGTACGAAAGTTTTCTAAAGAAACTAACTGACAACAGCGGTATACAAACTGATTTCAAACAAAAGTAGAGTAAATTCGTGGTTCATCGTTTATAGGGCAGGTTCCTCTAAATGGCTATCTTGCCGCCAAATCCGTTAAATTTCATTTATTATTACTATTCCAAAATTTATTACTTATAAGTAACAGGGTATCTAATCCTGGTCCCTTCTATAATTTCTATGTATAAAAATTATTGTCATTATTTTGAATTAAAATTCTACTTAATAATTCAAAAAAAGTCCCTAAAAAAATCTTAAACACAATTTTGTAAATTACTTTTAACTTGAAGCAGGAGTATAACCGCGGCTGCTGGCACGCCATTTTCCACTTCTAATAAATTACCTAGATAAAAATTTCTTATATTTCTAATATTTTCTACTGAGAATTTCTTGTAAAAATTTATTTTTCTTATTACGGGCCAAAACTGACATGTAGATCTATTTTAAAAGCTAAAAATACAACACGGACCTCAACGATCTATTTTAAGAAATTATAAATTACCTAATTAATTTACTTAATTTATTTAATAAATTATTTTCAAAGTTTCATATCTATTATGTACAATAAATTAGTACTGAGAAATATAACTTCTACAAGATAACTCCCTTTTTTTAAAAACTTCTTCGAGAAGGAATTTTTAATTTATGTTCTTAAATAAAAAAATCTCCATTAAGGGAAAATCACACAAAAAGACTTTAGCAAAATGAAATGGCAAGTTGTGTACACAATGTTTAAAGAAAAATAATTGTTAATACGTAAATTTTCTATTATATTTTACTAATAAAATATTATAACCCACTCCTCTTTTAAAAGATACATTCTGTTTAGTTTATTTAATAAAATAACTTTAAAGAATTTATAAGACCTGAATATTATTATGTTTCATAAACTTAAAATAAAGTGCCTGATAAAAGGGTTACTTTGATAGAGTAAATCATGTAAGTCTAACCTTACCTTTATTAGAAAAGATAAGCTAAATTTAAGCTTTTGGGTTCATACCCCAACGATAGTGATACACTTCTTTTTAATGAATTTATATTTTCCCCCTTTTATTTATTCTTTCTTTTTATTTTCTGGAACTTTAATTTCTGTTTCTTCTTCATCTTTATTTGGTATATGAATAGGACTAGAAATCAATCTTATATCTTTTATTCCTATAATTATTAATATAGAAAGTAATAAAAAAAGTAGAGAAGCAGCAATTAAATATTTTTTAGTTCAAGCCGTTGCTTCAGCTATTATTATTTTTAGAGCACTATATTTTTATATATTTAGAGGTTATACTTTTTCTAAGACACCTAATATTCTAATCACCTTAGCATTAGGAATAAAATTAGGAATAGCCCCATTTCATTTCTGATTTCCAGAAGTTTTAGAAGGTTTAAACTGAATTAACTCCTTAATTTTATTAACATGACAAAAAATTTCTCCTTTAGTAATTCTCTCTGTATTTTTTTATGCCGAAATTATTATTACTTTAGCTTTAATTTCAGCAATTATAGGAGCAATATCAGGGATTAACCAGACTTCTATACGAAAAATTCTTGCATTTTCTTCAATTTCTCATCTAGGATGGTTAACCAGCATAATATATTTTAATTCTAGTCTATGAATAGATTATTTTATTATTTATTGTTTTACAAGATTAATCTTATGTTTATCCTTTTGACTTCTTAATTTAAATTATTTTTCCCAACTTACCCTTTCTCAAAATTTAAATGAAAAATTTATTATTTTTATTAATTTACTCTCACTAGGAGGACTGCCTCCTCTTCTAGGATTCCTTCCTAAATGATTAGCAATAATAGTTGTAAGAAGAAATTTTCCTATTTTAATTATTTTAATTATTTCTAGATTAATCACTCTATATTTTTATACACGATTATGTTTTAGAACATTTACATTATATATACAAAGTATAATGTGACATCAAAAAAATAAAGGTTCAAATAAAAATTTTTATCTTTTAAGAATTCTGACCTTATTTTCTATGATTGGGATCATTCCACTTAGATTAATAAACCTTTAATGTTTTAGGTTAAATAAACCGACAGCCTTCAAAGTTGTAAATGGGTAAAGTACCCAAACGTTA